ATTGTTCCTACCCCAAGTGATAAATGATTAATTCAAAATATTAATGGTATAGAGTTTTCCTTATTTATAAAGGGCCCGAAATACCTTGTTTCCGTATCATTGGGAAATGCATTAACATAAATACGGCAGTAAGAAGAGGTAATACAAAAGTGTGTAAACTATAAAAACGGGTCAAAGTGGATTGTCCCACACTAGCACTTCCGCGTAATAACTCTACCAGGGGCGATCCTATTACAGGAATAGCATCAGGCACACCCGTTACAATTTTGACTGCCCAATAACCAATTTGGTCCCAAGGTAAGGAATAGCCAGTTACACCAAAAGATGCGGTCAATACACCCAAAACCACACCAGTAACCCAAGTCAATTCACGAGGTTTTTTAAAACCACCAGTGAGATACACACGAAATACGTGCAGAATCATCATTAAGACCATCATACTTGCCGACCATCGATGAACTGATCGGATTAACCAACCAAAGTTAGCTTCAGTCATTATATATTGAACAGAAGCAAAAGCCTCTGTAACGGTTGGACGATAATAAAAAGTCATAGCAAATCCCGTAGCTACTTGTACTAAAAAACAAGTAAGCGTAATTCCTCCTAGACAATAAAATATGTTGACGTGAGGAGGAACATATTTACTAGTTATATCATCTGCAATTGCCTGAATCTCAAGACGTTCTTCGAACCAATCATAGATTTTATTGAGATAGGTAAAACAAGGAGACCCCCCCCGAGAACCGTATATGAAAATTTCATCTCGTACGGCTCAAACATAAACACCCCAATACTATAGTTCTAACGGATGTGTGGAATAGAAAGTTTTAAATTTATGAATTCTATGCATTCCTTTTTTTTTCTTAAGATATGTAAAGAATAAAAAACACGAAAACTATTCTTTGTGGTTATAATGCCAAAAAATCAAGTCGGCTCATTCGTCTCTATATTGATCATTATAGGCCTCTTGAATCTTCTATTTACCTATTTTCTTTGTTGTTATTTATGTGTAATGCAGCTTTACTGTTGTTTTTTATTGATAGGAATTCTCTTGTTAAGACCCTATGAATCGATTAAAACCTCAGATTCATACTAGAACCACGACGATTCAATAAAACCTTCTCAAAATAAGTCCCAAAATTCCCTGAGTAAGAACCGTTGGATGATCACTTATTCAATGACTAGATCTAATGACGAAAAATCAAAAGAAATCTTTGTCCTTTGATCAAAATAAGTCTAAACTGATCAAAATAAGTCTAAACGGAAGTTTGAAAGAAAAAAAATTTTCTATTTATAACTTCTAACTCTTTAAAATTTTTCCGGCCACGAGGTCTGACTATTAAGTATGAATCATAGTTCTAATACTTTGTAATGTAATCTATTTCATATATTCCGTGCTCCAGATACAAAAATGAATATCCGACGAAGTAAAACCATCTCTATCAAGATGACAGATCTATTCTCTGTACTAGCCATAGGATCAATTATAACAAGTCACACACTCATATTCCGGAAATACAGAAAAAAGAAATTCCACGGTCGAACTACCAAAATAGACTGGGATAAAAATCAGAAAACTAAATGCTTCACTTTGTATTGAAAAAGCTAGTTAATGGTTCTTGTAAATTTAATTCATTAAATCTAATTCATTGAAATTCCATCTAGTAAAATGGAAGAATTATAAATCTCCAAAATAATAGATAGAAATACTGCAAATAGAGCCATTGCGAGACCCATCAAAGGAGTAGTTCCCCAACCAGGAGCTACTTTACCATATTCTGAATTCAATGGTTTCAATAAACTCCCAGCATTAGTTCGTTTGGGGCGACCAGATCTAGAACTACCCTCAACGGTTTGTGTAGCCATAATATTTTATATTCATTAAGATCTGTTGACTTTGTATACCATTCCGTTGTAAATAAATGATCTTATCATAGATCCATTGTGGTCTTAAAACTACATAATGTCTTAAAACTATATAATAATGGAAACAGCAACCCTAGTTGCCATCTTTTTATCTGGGTTACTTGTAAGTTTTACCGGGTACGCCTTATATACTGCGTTTGGGCAACCCTCTCAACAACTAAGAGATCCATTCGAGGAACACGGGGACTAGTCGAAGTAACGATCCTCCCCATAGTGGGAGGATCATTATTTTCAATTGAGATAATGAAAAATCATTTCACCATTTTACTTTTTAGTTGGAACTTTAGGCGGTTCGCGAAAAAAGATAGCGAAAAAAATTATTCCTAGAGTTGAGACTAAAAGGAATGTATAAACCAATGCTTCCATAGATTCGATCGTGGTTTACAATTATAGCTTCCATAGCTGTTTATTTTGGACCGTCTCCTGGATAAAGAAAGAACAAAAGTCAAAGAAAAGGCCAAATGTCAAATCAAGATTTATCCAGTACCCCAACCCTATAGTCAGTCAAATAAAATAAAAACGAAAGGTAACAAAGCAATATGTATCAAACCCCCTGTCTTCTTGTAGTTGGATCTCCAAGTTTTTGGAATGCCCCAAATTCCACTTGAGCATCTAAATCTGGATCAATACCAGCAAAAACATCTCTAAATAGGGTTCTAGCACCATGCCAAATGTGTCCGAAAAAGAAGAGCAAAGCAAACGAAGCATGCCCAAAGGTAAACCAACCCCTTGGACTGCTACGAAAAACACCATCGGATTTCAAAGTAGCACGGTCTAATTCAAAAATTTCACCCAATTGAGCACGTCTAGCATATTTTTTCACAGTAGCAGGGTCACTATAACTGACTCCGTTTAGTTCGCCGCCATAGAACTCAACAGTTACACCTACTTGTTCGACACTATATTTTGATTCTGCCCGTCTAAAAGGAACATCAGCTCTAACAATTCCGTCCCCATCGACCAAAACAACTGGAAATGTTTCAAAAAACGTCGGCATACGACGTACAAAAAGTTCATGCCCCTCTTTATCTCTAAAGATAGGATGTCCTAACCACCCAACAGCTATTCCATCCCCGTTGTCCATTGAACCCGCTCTGAATAATCCCCCTTTTGCCGGATTATTACCGATGTAATCATAAAAAGCTAGTTTTTCAGGAATTTTAGACCAAGCTTCAGATAAACTTTGATTTTCGGCTAAGCCAGCACCAATTCTTCGATATATTTCTTGTTGGAAGTATCCTTGATCCCATTGATAGCGCGTCGGACCAAACAATTCAATCGGGGTAGTTGCTGAACCATACCACATAGTTCCAGCAACTACAAAAGCTGCAAAAAAGACAGCAGCAATACTACTGGAAAGGACGGTTTCAATATTTCCCATACGTAACCCTTTGTATAGGCGTTGGGGCGGACGAACACTAAGATGAAATAGGCCTGCCAATATGCCTAAGGTCCCTGCTGCAATATGGTGAGAAGCTATTCCTCCCGGAACAAAAGGATCAAAACCTTCCACACCCCACGCTGGATTTACGGCCTGTACCCTTCCAGTTAATCCATAAGGATCGGACACCCATATTCCAGGGCCATACAATCCTGTTACATGAAATGCACCAAAACCAAAGCAAGCCACCCCTGAGAGAAATAAATGAATTCCAAAGATTTTAGGCAAATCCAAAGAGGGTTTTCCGGTACGTTCATCAGTAAATATTTCTAGATCCCAATACACCCAATGCCAGATAGCTGCCAAAAAACACAAGCCAGAAAACACAATATGTGCCCCGGCCACACCTTCGTAACTCCAAATACCCGGATTCGTTACAGTCCCTCCTGTGATACTCCAACCGCCCCACGAATTCGTTATTCCTAAACGAGTCATGAAGGGTATAACGAACATACCCTGTCTCCACATTGGATCAAGAACAGGATCAGAGGGATCAAAAACGGCTAATTCGTATAGAGCCATCGAACCGGCCCAACCAGCAACCAGAGCTGTATGCATTATATGGACAGCAATCAAACGACCCGGATCATTCAATACGACGGTATGAACACGATACCAAGGCAAACCCATGGAAATACCCCTTTATCAACGAAAAATAGACACAATGTAACTTTATTGCATTGAAAAAAGCTATGCTATGGACCCCCTTTTTTAGGGGATTCTCTCGGGGAAAGCATTAATATTTGTTTGATGCTTTGCGTAATAATTACTTTTAGTAATAATGAAACTTTTTTGTTCGTAGGAACAAAAAGAAGCAGATCTATTCTATACCCGATAAGTAACAATACGCAATGGTAAGGGGTTGATACCATTTTATATGGGTGAATCTATATATATTTGTTCATCATTCAAAGGACTCATTTGGAAGAATTTTCCTTAATTCATTTTGTCTTCTTTTTTTTTTTTATTTTATGAACTTAGTCAATCTATGGATAAAATGGGATAATAAAATCAATAGCATTAGGCCACTAAACCCACTGTTACGCTTTCACATCAAAGTGAGATATAGTACTTAATTTTTCTTTTATTTAATGCCTATTGGTGTTCCAAGAGTACCCTTTCGAAGTCCTGGAGAGGAAGATGCATTGTGGATTGACGTATAGTGCGACTTGTCAGATATATTGGGCATACGGTATTTCCCCGTTCTCTTCCCCGATCGAGATATTCCCTCTTTCGCCCGAGAAAGATTGATTCAATTATCAAAAATTTGGAGCGTGAAGTGCAATTAGATCCATTTTTTAGGGAGGGTATACGGATTAATATTATCAATTAGAATAATTTATGGTTGGCTTGGTTAGACCAATTAAATGAAGTATCCAGGCTCCGTTTAGAAAAAAACCAATTGGTAATAAATATATTTAATATATTTATGATTACGACTTAATATCATATTTATATCATATTTTAGTTATTTCGATTTATTTAGATATTTAGAAATAAAAGTGATGCTAATCAATCGAGTAATATGATGAATGCGTTGAATATTTGTTGGAAGACATGAAATGAATAAAAAAAAATAGGGAAGTCGTAGCAAAAGGACGTGGTATTGGGGCATTTGTCCTATATGTACAAATCCAAATCGGGCGGATCTTTACGCGGAGTAGAGCATAAACCTAAAAAAATTGAAGAAGCCCAGTCAGGAACAAGAAAATTACATCGCGATTAAAATTGTATCTCGATGAAACAATACATCAATGAGAAGTTAGTCAGATAAGCTTAGCAATTTTTTTAGATAAACAAAACAGGCCAAAACTCATCTTTCGTGAAAAATGAAAGAAAAGTCCATTTTATCTATTTTATTTTTATTAAGTTAAGTTATAAGTTAAAAAACCTGTTATGAAAAAAAAAGCTAGAATCTACACATTGATTCTCTTTTTTCATGATTTTTGTTGAACCGTATGCATCAAAAGGTGCATGTACGGTTTCTAAGGGATACCATTTTATCCCAATCAACCGACTTTATCGAGAAAGATTACTTTTTTTAGGCCAAGGAGTTGATAGCGAGATCTCGAATCAACTTATTGGTCTTATGGTATATCTCAGCATAGAGGATGATACCAAAGATCTTTATTTGTTTATAAACTCTCCTGGCGGGTGGGTAATACCCGGAGTAGCTATTTATGATACTATGCAATTTGTGCGACCAGATATACAGACAATATGCATGGGATTAGCCGCTTCGATGGGATCTTTTATTCTTGTCGGAGGGGAAATTACCAAACGTCTAGCATTCCCTCACGCTCGGCGCCAATGAGTTTTTTATTTGATTTGAGAGAAAAAAGAAAACTATGCCTTCGCTCTATATGAATATTTAAGTAATAATAGCATGGCACTTCGAATTCGATATGAGAAATGTTTTTTATTTAAACCGTTAGATTACGTATCGAAAGAGTAGTATGAGATAAAAAGGCATTTTCGAGTTTAGTCAATCCGTCGGGAGGCCTATTTCAGCGTCACAAACTTTTTTGTTTTCACACCAGGGGGCTAACAATATTTAGGTTATAAAAGAATATAAAAATAAATCTTGTTTTTTTATTTGAAAAAAAAAAGAAACTTTGGGATTGCTAAATAACAGACGAAATAAATATATAAAGCAACGGAACCATCATAGTATTTTTATAGTATTTTTGAACTACTACAAAAGGAAGGGCGGTTATTGGATTATTTACCAACCTGAGTCTGATAGACTCTATCATTTTTTTTTTCTATTTCTTCAATGTAAGTAAGGTAAAAGTAAATTCCATTATAGAGCCGTATGCAATGCGCAAAAAATGCCTGTACGGTTGTTCAATTATATCTTTTTTGATTAGTCTTTATCTACTCACCTTTCACTTTCATCATGCGAGTATAGAAGAAACATTTTTTATGTTATATCATAGATTATATCATCAGGGTAATGATCCATCAACCCGCTAGTTCTTTTTATGAGGCACAGACGGGAGAATTTGTCTTGGAAGCGGAAGAGCTGCTGAAGCTGCGCGAAACCATCACAAGGGTTTATGCCCAAAGGACAGGCAAACCCTTATGGGTTGTATCCGAAGACATGGAAAGAGATGTTTTTATGTCAGCAACAGAAGCCCAAACTCATGGAATTGTTGATCTTGTAGCGACTGAATAAAAAAAAACAAGGATTTCGCATGAATTCGTGATTTGATATTTTATCTTCTTACCGAATTTACTATTCTATTTATATCTATTACTATTCTATTTATAAATTTCTTAATATCGAAATTTATAATATAGAAAAAAAAAAAGAATTTCTAAGGATCCGGTTAAGATCGATCTAAACCAGCCCATTATATATATATGATTCAACATGCCAACTATTAAACAACTTATTAGAAACACAAGACAGCCAATCAGAAATGTCACGAAATCCCCCGCTCTTGGAGGATGTCCTCAGCGACGAGGAACATGTACTAGGGTGTATGTGCGACTCGTTCAGACCGTGGACTAGGATAAAAGAAAGAAAACAATTGATCCAGTATCACCAATCCGTACCAGTGAGTAGGATAGAATGGACGAACTCCATTGAATATTCAATAACTTAAAAAAAAAAGATCTATCCTTCGATTCGGGTATCAAATGTATGGTTCCCGTTGGTGCAAATCCAATCACCTCAATTTTAAATTTAAGATGAGAAAGGATTCCCCATTGATAGCAAATGGTATTCATTAAGCAGGGGAAATCTTATTTTAAAAAGTCAAAATTTTAGGCCTTATTCTTGAAACAACGGACTAATAGGGTCAGCTACTCAGCAAATCTTCATAATTAAATACCGTTACTGTATAAATAGATCTCGTTGTGAAAGACCTAGTACTAGATAATTTTTGGTAGAGCCAAAGGATGTGAACTGTACAAGTTAACAATAACATTCATTAAATGAAGGAAGGGCTCCGGTGTATAGAGAGGACCTCGCCGTTTAAGAAGTAACCATAGAAACGATGGAACCCACTAGAATCTATTTTTATTTATTACTTTTTATTTACTATGTGTTTTTGATACCTAGTATCAATACAATTTTTATTTCTAGGCGAAATGCCTAAAAAAAAAAATCGTGGTCGGGAAGGTTAGAGTAGCAAAAGCCATTGGAATTTTTATTTTATACATTGGAAGAATCCGTTTTGTTATTAATAGACTAGGACACGGGAAGGGAATAACTGAAAGAAAGGAAATCAATTAGTTATTCATCAAAGTTTCATTTATTCAATGACCAGAATTAAACGAGGGTATATAGCTCGAAGACGTAGAACAAAAATCCGTTTATTTGCATCAAGTTTTCGCGGGGCTCATTCAAGACTTACTCGGACTATTACTCAACAGAAAATAAGAGCTTTGGTTTCGGCTCATAGGGATAGGGGTAGACAAAAGAGAGATTTTCGTCGTTTGTGGATCACTCGTATAAATGCAGTAATTCGAGACAATAAAGTATACTTTAGTTATAGTAGATTAATAAACAATCTGTACAAGAAACAGTTGCTTCTTAATCGTAAAATACTTGCCCAAATAGCTATATTAAATAAGAGTTGTCTTTATATGATTTCCAATGAGATCATAAAATAAAGAGATTGAAAGGAATCCGTTGGAATGGTTTAAACGGAGTTCCCTGGAAAATGAACTCTGGGAAGGTAGAGTAGAAATTAGTATAATAAAATATGAAATCGTCATCAAAATGAAGAAACACGTTCAATAAAAAGTATTTCTTATACTTCCCCTATTTTTTTTTTTCAAATGACACGACAATCAAATCTGGATTTCCTATTTTTAGAAAAAATAGCGTCAATCCACATTTGAGTTTGGATTGGAATTTTTTTGATTCAATTCAAGAGTCATCCTATTTTTTTCTGGTTCGAAGACCCGGAGTTCTAGTGGTTGACTCGCTTCTTTCAAATTGTTTCTCATTATTAAGAAAAGGTAACGGAGATAAAATACGAGCTTGTTTTATAGCAATAGTAATTAATCGTTGTTGTTTTAAGGTCAATCGATTCACTCGTCTAGATAATATTTTTCCTTGTTCGCTAATAAATCGACTAATTAAACTCATGTTTCTATAATCAATTCGATCCCCCGATTGAATCGGAGGCAAACGCCTACGAAAAGATCGCTTGGATTTCAGAAAGATTCGCTTGGATTTATCCATGGTTTGTTTATTCCTTATCCTAAAGAAAAGACCCGAATCCTATTTCTTAATTATCCATCACAGTTGATCTGATCGAAATAGGATTTGGTTTGTTTATATTTAAATTAATATATATTAGATATATCTAATATGTCATTTTTAATCTTCCTTGGAACGGAAAACTGACACACGAGCGACCGGTTCGATCTATTTCTTTATCTCCCCGTGAATCGTATGTTTGTAACAACAGGGACAGAATTTTTTCAATTCCAATCGACTAGGCGTATTATGTCGATTCTTTTGAGTAATATATCTGGAAATGCCCGTTGATTCCTTATTAACACGATTTCGAACACAACTGGTACATTCCAAAATCACCGTTACTCGGACATCTTTACCCTTGGCCATGAGCCTCCTTTGGTTTTTGATTCATTCAATTCTTTAATTTTCCGATCCGAAATGAGGAAGAAGAAAGGAACAAAAAAAACAGGTAACTCTAAATCTAATTATGAAAGAAAGATTTCGTTGCAATAAATCAATATAAATCAATATAGTAAAAATAACAATATAGTAATAAATTAAGTAATAGAATGATTTCTAGCTATATTACTAGATTTAGAATTTAAAATTGCCGAACAGCATTTCATTTTTATTTAAGTATCTTGTATGATATTGTTGCCCCAACCATCACATTTCACTCTATTTTTTATTAATTTTATTAAAATTTGAGCCTGGCCCGAGTTACTAGTTTCAACGAGGGGACCCCCCCCCCCCCCCTTTTTTTTCGAATATATATTCGAAAAAAAAAGAAGGGAAGGGATTAGTTACAGATATTTGATTCTATCTCTAATCCTTTCCCCCCCTACCATAGCAATAACAAGAATTAAAAAAAGGGGAATATCAACGCATCCGGAAAAAAACGATTGATCTCTATCAATAAACCTGCTAAAGATCCGAACCATAGAGTACTTACTACCGGTGCCACGGAGAGATATGTTTTTAGATCTCGCATTTTAAATTCTCCTCCTTCTTTATTATTTCTAATATATAATGGTAATACATATATAACCAGATGTGTATATGTACTTAATGATTGGCCACTTTTATTTATACGCGGAATCCCTAATTCAAGTTGAAATGTACAAAATAAATTGTACTCTTTTATTTAATCTTAAAAGAAATAAATATGCGCCTTTAGGCTAGAAATTTGCGAAAAATACTCATTTTTTTACAGGATCTCATATTTATTTCATACTTTAATATAATAGAAATAGAATTATATAATAGAAATATAATAGAAGTCCTTTACTATTTTTATTTAGTATAATTCTATTTATTTGAAACCAAAACGAAGAAATGACAAGATATTTATCTATATCAATGGAAGAAATAAAGATATGGAAAACAAAACCGGGATTCTCTACAATGACACTGTAGACCAATTGAAAGGGATG